ACTTTTCATCAAAGAAAAACCCTTCCTTCAAGGGGGGGGGTATAAAGATAATTTTTTTTTGTGAAAAACTGTTAAAAAAAAAAAGATATATATCTATTCATTTCATTTTTGCGAAGATGGCGCTCCCATCTTTTTCCAATAGTTATTCTTTTTACTTACAATATTTATACCAAATTAAATTACCAAATTAAATCAATTTTATACCAGATTAAATCAATGAATTAGAACGAATCAATTGATCTCTTTTTTTTTTATTTTTTTTTTTATGTTATTTCGTACTGTACAATTTCTTTGTTTGTGGGATCATTTTCTCACAAGAGGTAAGTAAAAGAAATTATAGAATGGATTGCTACCTATGCCCAGATCTCGGATAAATGGAAATTTTATTGATAAGACCTTTTCAATTGTAGCCAATATCTTATTACGAATAATTCCGACAACTTCAGGAGAAAAAGAGGCATTCACCTATTACAGAGATGGTGCGATTTGATGTTTTTTTTTCTTTACCGCTTTCAGTCTTCGGAGAAAGATACATTATTTGGGAGAGAAATAAAAAAATTATTGAAAGAAATCTACGCTTATTGTGAAGGTGAAGTTTGTAAATAAAACAATTCCTTCTGTCGTGTATCCCCGATTAATGCAGCCTCAGATGCTTCAATTGTAGATTCTAGTATTGAGCGAAAGGTTACACCTATGGGTTAGGTCAACCCTACTCCACTAGTACCAATAGGCAGCATAGGGGAAGAAGCACTACGCCTAGGAATCAACAATACGAAAACTTTGTTATAAATTATACCTTTTCTTTATCGGAATCGGGACTAACAAGAATGGTTGGTACAACAAACATCCATCTCGTTCGTATTTTGGATACCCGTATAACCATCGAAGACTGTTGAAGTGACTAATTCCTGGAAATTAAGGGGTGCTAAGAACAAAGAAATTGTTAGAGTTATCATTTTTATCTAGTACCAAGATACTTGATGTTAAGAAAAGATCTTTTACAGGAAGGTTGGCTAGAGATTTCTTGTAAAAACACTAGCCCCGTTCGGTTCATAATGAAATTATTTCAATCTTTTTTGATTCCATGTATTATTCTCATTATGCACATAAAAAAGGAGGAGCCGTATGAGATGAAAATCTCACGTACGGTTCTGGAACGGAGATTCTTTGAATCGAAGACGACCGTAACGGATGTCGGCTCAATCCGAAGGAAATTATGCGGAAGCTTTACAGAATTATTATGAAGCTATGCGACTAGAAATTGATCCCTATGATAGAAGTTATATACTCTATAACATAGGCCTTATCCACACAAGGAACGGAGAACATACGAAAGCTTTGGAATATTATTTTAGGGCACTAGAACGAAACCCGTTCTTACCACAAGCTTTAAATAATATGGCCGTGATCTGTCATTACGTGCGACTATCTCCACTATAGAAAGAAAAAAAAGGAAAGAAAGAGCAAATCCGCTAATAAATACTAGAAAATAGGCTTTCTACATATCATATCTATCGTGTCCAAAACAACGATTTTTATCAGCTGTAGCAAAGAAAAAGAAAGAAACTTCATAGAAGTCCAAATATGAAGAAATAGGTATGCCTAGATCCTTTAGTCTATGGATAAACAAAGGATCTAATTGATAGAAGAATAAGCACCGTAAAGATCAATTAGTGAGGTTTTGGGCCGATACAATAAGAACTGCTTACTTATGTCACGATATGAGATAAAAGTTAGGAATCAACTTATGTAATAGAGTCGATCCCCTAAGGTATTGAGCAGCGGTGTAGAATCAGATCCCAAAGATAGTAAGTCTTTTCTTTCTTATGAAAGAAAGTCTTTTTCAAAGATTCTATAGAAATTTATATATGAAACCGAGATAGTTACCTTTTAGAAAATTCTAATGATAGTGAAAATGCCTATGCTTTATTCTTCTAAAGGTGGGAAAAAAGATAAAACTAAAACTGATTTAATTATTAATCAAAATGAAAGTTTGAAACTCATGTAATTAATCTCTTTTGGTTAACTCGAGAAAAAAAATGAGATAGATCTATGAGAAATCTCATTCAATTAGATATGGTAGATTAAAAAATGGGACACCAAAAGAATTGACTGCTGAGCCGTATGAGTAGGAAACTCTCAAGTACGGTTCTAAGGGAAGGAATTTAAATGCCTATTTCGACCGGGGAGAACAGGCCATTCGACAGGGAGATTCTGAAATTGCAGAGGCTTGGTTCGATCAAGCCGCTGAGTATTGGAAACAAGCTATAGCGCTTACTCCAGGTAATTATATTGAAGCACAGAATTGGTTGAAGATCACAAGGCGTTTCGAATAAGAGCACTCTGTTTATTTCTTATTTTATTTGTTTATTTTTTATTTATTTTATTTAGAATTTATTATATTTTTCTATTTATTCTTTATAATAAATTCTATTTGTTATAATAAAATTGTTTTGTAAAATAGTTTTGTTTGTTGTCCCCATCAGTCAAATAAAACGGT